GTCAACGTAGCTTAAGTCTAAAGCGAGGCACTGAAAATGCCTAAACGAATCCTAATGATTCCGCAGACACACAGGTCTGGTCCTAGCCTTACTATTAATTTATAACAAAATTACACATGCAAGTATCAGCACACCAGTGAGAATGCCCTCTAACTCTTATAGATCAAAAGGAGCAAGCATCAAGTACACACAGCCCCTACAGTAGCTCATAACGCTTTGCTCAACCACACCCCCACGGGATACAGCAGTGATAAAAATTAAGCAATAAGCGAAAGCTTGACTAAGTTATGTTATCATAAGGGTTGGTAAATTTCGTGCCAGCAACCGCGGTCATACGATTAACCCAAATTAATAGTTATCGGCGTAAAGCGTGTTTAAGACACCCAAACAATAGAGTTAAACCTTTACTACGCTGTAAAAAGCCTTAGTAAAACTATAAACCCTTCAGCGAAAGTGACTCTAATTTATCTGACTACACGATAGCTAGGGCCCAAACTGGGATTAGATACCCCACTATGCCTAGCCCTAAACTAAAACAGTTCACAAACAAAACTGTTCGCCAGAGTACTACTAGCTATAGCTTAAAACTCAAAGGACTTGGCGGTGCTTTACACCCTTCTAGAGGAGCCTGTTCTATAATCGATAAACCCCGATACACCTCACCACCCCTTGCTAATACAGCCTATATACCGCCATCTTCAGCAGACCCTAATAAGGCACCACAGTGAGCACAATAACATACATAAAGACGTTAGGTCAAGGTGTAGCTTATGGGGTGGGAAGAAATGGGCTACATTTTCTAACAAAGAGCAAATACAAAAAACTTAATGAAACAATTTAAGACTAAGGTGGATTTAGTAGTAAGCTAAAAATAGAGAGTTTAGCTGAACCAGGCCATAAAGCACGCACACACCGCCCGTCACCCTCTTCAATTATAAACGCCACAAAACCAAAACACATTAATTCAGTGACAACTATATAAGAAGAGACAAGTCGTAACAAGGTAAACATACTGGAAAGTGTGTTTGGATAACCAAAGTGTAGCTTACAACCAAAGCATCCGGCTTACACCCAGAAGACTTCAGATAAACTGACCACTTTGAACAAGACCTAGCCCTAAATCCACAACAACACTACTATCACACAGCAGTAAATCAAAACATTTACCAAATACTGATTAAAGTATAGGAGATAGAAATTTTATTAAGGCGCTATAGAAAAAGTACCGCAAGGGAAAGATGAAAGACCCCCTAACAGTAAAAAACAGCAAAGACTAATACTTTTACCTTTTGCATAATGAATTAACTAGACTAATTTTGGCAAAGAGAACTTTAGTCAAACACCCCGAAACCAGACGAGCTACTTATGGACAGTAATTAGTACTAACTCATCTATGTTGCAAAATAGTGAGAAGATCTGTAAGTAGAGGTGAAAGACCAACCGAGCCTGGTGATAGCTGGTTACCCAGAACAGAATTTTAGTTCAACTTAAAACTTATCTCAAGAACCACTCCTTAATCCTAATATAAGTTTTAAATATACTCAATAGAGGTACAGCTCTATTGAAACAGGTATTAAACCTGCACAGGAGAGTAAGCCGTATAAAACACTTACATAGTTGGCCTAAAAGCAGCCATCAATAAAGAAAGCGTTAAAGCTCAACAACAAAATAATGATAAATACCAAAAACCACTGCAACCTCCCAATCTAATACTGGGTCAATCTATATAAATAGAAGAGATAATGTTAATATAAGTAACAAGAATATTTTCTCCGTGCATAAGTGTATATCAGACCGGATAAACCACTGATAGTTAACAAATAGGCACCAAACTACCACCAAACAATAACAATGCCACACACCTTGTTAATCCAACACAGGCATGCATGACTAACGGAAAGATTTAAAGGAATAGAAGGAACTCGGCAAACACGAATCCCGCCTGTTTACCAAAAACATCACCTCTAGCATTACAATTATTAGAGGCACCGCCTGCCCAGTGACACACGTTTAACGGCCGCGGTACCCTGACCGTGCAAAGGTAGCATAATCACTTGTTCTCTAATTAAGGACCCGTATGAATGGCTAAACGAGGTTTCTACTGTCTCCTATTCCCTATCAGTAAAATTGACCTTCCCGTGAAGAGGCGGGAATAATTATATAAGACGAGAAGACCCTGTGGAGCTTAAATTAACTAGATCAGCAACACCAATATACCCGTCAACAGACATAAAACAGAATGACATGAGCTATTAATTTTGGTTGGGGTGACCTCGGAGCACAGCAAAACCTCCGAATGACAGCGCCAAGACCAACCGGTCAAAGCCCATAACGAAACCAATTGATCCAAAAATTGACCAACGGAACCAGTTACCCCAGGGATAACAGCGCAATCCTATTCAAGAGCCCATATCAACAATAGGGTTTACGACCTCGATGTTGGATCAGGACACCCAAATGGTGCAGCCGCTATTAAAGGTTCGTTTGTTCAACGATTAAAGTCCTACGTGATCTGAGTTCAGACCGGAGCAATCCAGGTCGGTTTCTATCTATAACCAATTTCTCCCAGTACGAAAGGACAAGAGAAATAAGGCCAACTTTACAAGAAGCGCCTTAGATCAAAATAGATGAAATAATCTCAACCTAAAACATTACATAAATATTAGTCCTAAACCAGGACCTAGTTAAGATGGCAGAGACAGGTAATTGCATAAGACTTAAACCCTTATTACCAGAGGTTCAAATCCTCTTCTTAACATAATGCATTTAATCAATGTTCTATGTCTAATTATTCCAATTCTCCTAGCAGTAGCCTTCCTAACATTACTAGAACGAAAGATTCTAGGCTACATACAACTACGTAAAGGCCCAAACATCGTAGGACCATACGGCCTGCTACAACCAATCGCAGACGCCATTAAACTATTCATCAAAGAACCACTACGACCAGCCACATCATCAAAACTCATATTTATCTTAGCACCTACACTAGCACTAACTCTCGCACTTTCACTTTGGATCCCCATCCCAATACCCTACCCACTAATCAACCTAAATTTAGGGGTACTATTTATTTTAGCCCTATCAAGCCTAGCTGTCTATTCTATCTTATGATCAGGATGAGCATCAAACTCCAAATACGCCCTCATCGGAGCCCTTCGAGCAGTAGCACAAACAATCTCCTACGAAGTAACCCTTGCTATCATCTTACTATCAATCATAATAACAAATGGCTCATTCACCCTATCTACCCTGACAACAACACAAGAACACATATGACTAATCTTCCCCCTCTGACCACTAGCAATAATATGATTTATCTCCACACTAGCAGAAACCAACCGCGCCCCATTCGACCTAACAGAAGGTGAGTCAGAATTAGTATCCGGATTCAACGTTGAATATGCAGCAGGACCATTTGCCCTATTCTTTTTAGCTGAATATGCCAACATCATTATAATAAATGCACTAACAGCTATTCTATTTTTTGGAGCCATACACAACCCAATATTCCCAGAATTACATACCCTGAACTTAGTTACAAAAACCCTAATTCTGACTATAATATTTCTATGAGTACGAGCATCCTATCCACGATTCCGCTATGACCAACTAATACACCTCCTATGAAAAAGCTTTCTCCCACTTACATTAGCATTATGTATACTCCACGTATCAGCCCCTGCAACATTCGCAGGTGTACCCCCACACATATAGGAATATGTCTGATAAAAGAATTACTTTGATAGAGTAAATAATAGAGGTTTAAGTCCTCTTATTCCTAGAGTCGCAGGAATTGAACCTCCACTTGAGAACTCAAAAATCTCCGTGCTACCATATTACACCACACTCTAAGTAAGGTCAGCTAATAAAGCTATCGGGCCCATACCCCGAAAATGTAGGCTCACACCCTTCCCGTACTAATAAACCCCTTAATTTTTATTATTATTATGTCTACCTTAATCTTAGGAACAGTAATTACCACAATTAGCTCCCATTGATTATTAATCTGGATAGGCCTAGAAATAAACATATTCTCAATAATCCCCATTATCATAATAAAATCACACCCTCGATCAACAGAAGCTGCCACCAAGTATTTCATAACACAAGCAACAGCATCCATACTTCTAATAATAGGTGTAATCATTAACCTATACTACTCAGGACAATGAACAATTATAAATTCACTCAACCCAGTTACATCATACATAACAACTATTGCACTAGCCATAAAACTAGGACTAGCCCCATTCCACTTTTGAGTGCCAGAAGTAACACAAGGTACCCAACTAACATCAGGAATAATTCTTCTCACATGACAAAAACTAGCCCCAATAACAATCCTCTACCAAATCCACTCATCCCTAAACCTAAATCTAATACTAACTCTAGCTATCCTTTCAATCCTAATCGGGGGATGAGGAGGACTAAACCAAACACAACTACGAAAAATTATAGCGTACTCATCCATTGCACACATAGGATGAATAACAGCAATCATTATATATAATACATCACTAATAGTACTAAACCTAATAATTTACCTAATAATAACAATCACAATATTTGCTCTATTTATTAACTCAACAACAACAACCACACTATCTTTATCACTTACATGAAACAGTACACCAATCCTAACAACAATACTCCTAATAACCCTACTATCACTAGGAGGCCTTCCTCCACTATCAGGCTTCGCACCAAAATGAATAATTATCCAAGAGATGACAAAAAACAACATACTCCTACTACCAACAGCAATAGCCATTCTGGCACTGCTAAACCTCTATTTCTACATACGACTTATTTACTCAACATCACTCACAATATTTCCAACAACTAACAACAACAAAATAAAATGAAAATACAAGACACAAAATTTCATCCCCCTATCACCAACATTAATTACACTATCCACAATACTCATTCCCCTTACTCCAATAATGTTAATCTTGAACTAGGGATTTAGGTTAGACAAGACCAAGAGCCTTCAAAGCCCTTAGCAAGTAAAGATTACTTAATCCCTGACGTAAGGACTGCAAGATTTAGCCCCACATCTCCTGAACGCAAATCAGACACTTTAATTAAGCTAAGTCCTCTCTAGACTGGTGGGCTCCAACCCCACGAAATTTTAGTTAACAGCTAAATACCATAATCACCTGGCTTCAATCTATTCCTACCTCAATAAAAACCAAAGGGGTTATAAAGCCCTGGCAGAATCTACAGCTGCTTCTCTGAACTTGCAATTCAAATAATATTCAAGGCTTATTTAATGGTAAAAAAAGGACTTCACCTTTGTCTTTAGATTTACAGTCTAATGCTTACTCAGCCATTTTACCCATGTTCACTACCCGTTGACTATTTTCAACAAACCACAAAGATATCGGAACTCTATATTTACTATTCGGCGCCTGAGCTGGAATAGTAGGCACCGCCCTAAGTCTACTAATTCGTGCCGAACTAGGCCAACCAGGCACTTTACTAGGAGATGATCAAATTTACAACGTAATTGTTACCGCCCATGCATTCATCATAATTTTCTTTATAGTAATACCAATCATGATCGGAGGCTTCGGAAACTGATTAGTCCCATTAATAATTGGTGCACCCGATATAGCCTTCCCACGAATAAACAACATAAGTTTCTGACTTCTACCCCCTTCATTCCTACTCCTACTAGCTTCCTCCATAGTAGAAGCTGGGGCAGGAACAGGCTGAACAGTCTACCCTCCACTAGCAGGAAACCTAGCCCACGCAGGAGCATCCGTAGACCTAACAATTTTCTCCCTTCACCTTGCAGGGATCTCATCCATCTTAGGAGCTATCAACTTCATTACCACTATCATCAACATAAAACCCCCCGCAATAACACAATATCAAACCCCATTATTTGTATGATCAGTACTAGTAACAGCAGTTCTACTACTGCTTTCCCTCCCAGTCTTAGCCGCTGGCATTACCATACTCCTAACAGACCGAAACCTTAATACCACATTCTTCGACCCAGCAGGAGGAGGGGACCCAATTCTCTATCAACATCTATTCTGATTCTTTGGCCACCCAGAAGTCTATATCCTTATTCTACCAGGGTTCGGTATAATTTCACACATTGTCACATACTATTCAGGAAAAAAAGAACCGTTCGGCTATATGGGTATAGTTTGAGCTATAATATCCATTGGCTTCCTAGGATTCATTGTATGAGCTCACCACATATTCACAGTAGGAATAGATGTAGATACACGAGCTTATTTCACATCAGCCACAATAATTATCGCTATTCCAACAGGAGTCAAAGTATTTAGCTGACTAGCTACCCTGCATGGCGGTAACATCAAATGATCCCCAGCAATACTCTGAGCCTTAGGATTCATTTTCTTATTCACAGTAGGAGGCCTCACAGGAATCGTCCTAGCCAACTCATCCTTAGACATTGTACTACACGACACATACTATGTAGTAGCCCACTTCCACTATGTACTCTCCATAGGAGCCGTATTTGCCATCATAGGAGGCTTTGTTCATTGATTCCCACTATTTTCAGGCTATACCCTAAACTTAACATGAGCTAAAATCCACTTCATTATCATGTTTGTTGGTGTCAACCTAACATTCTTCCCCCAACACTTCCTAGGCCTCTCCGGAATACCACGACGATACTCAGACTACCCTGATGCGTATACAATATGAAATACTGTATCATCAATAGGCTCATTTATCTCACTAACAGCAGTAATGCTAATAATCTTCATAATCTGAGAAGCATTTGCATCAAAACGAGAAGTTGGTGTAGTAGAATTAACACCAACTAACCTTGAATGACTTCACGGATGTCCACCACCATACCACACATTCGAAGAACCTGCATTCGTAAAAGTCTAACCAAGAAAGGAAGGAATCGAACCCCCAAAAACTAGTTTCAAGCCAGCTCCATAACCTCTATGACTTTCTCAATAAGGTATTAATAAAACAATTATATAACTTTGTCAAAGTTAAATTATAGGTTAAAGCCCTTTATACCTTTCATGCCTTACCCATTACAACTAGGATTCCAAGACGCAACATCACCAATCATAGAAGAACTCCTACATTTCCATGACCACACACTAATAATTGTATTCCTAATTTGCTCTTTAGTCCTTTACATCATTACCCTGATACTAACAACGAAATTAACCCATACAAGCACAATAGACGCACAAGAAGTAGAAACCGTATGAACAATCTTGCCCGCTGTCATCCTAATCCTAATTGCACTACCCTCATTACGAATTCTTTATATAATAGACGAAATCAACAACCCACTCCTTACCATTAAAGCTATGGGCCACCAGTGATACTGAAGTTATGAATATACAGATTACGAAGACCTAAATTTTGATTCCTACATAGTCCCAACATCAGACCTCAAACCAGGAGAACTGCGACTACTAGAAGTCGATAATCGACTTGTTCTACCAATAGAACTATCAATTCGCATACTAATCTCATCCGAAGACGTATTACACTCATGAGCCGTACCATCCTTAGGACTAAAAACAGACGCAATCCCAGGTCGCCTAAACCAAGCCACATTAATAGCCACACGACCTGGCCTATATTACGGCCAATGCTCAGAAATCTGTGGATCAAATCACAGCTTCATACCAATTGTACTTGAACTAGTCCCCCTAAAACACTTCGAAAACTGATCTACCTCTATACTTTAATCTCCTTGAGATGCTATAATAGCATTAACCTTTTAAGTTAAAGACTGAGAGTGTAACTAAATCTCTCCTCAATGAATGCCTCAACTAGACACATCCACATGATTTATTACAATCGTATCAATGCTACTATCACTATTCATCCTAATACAACTAAAATTCATTAAATTCAGCTCCTTCTCAACCCCATATCCAACAACAATAGAAAAAACAAAACACCTAACTCCTTGAGAAACAAAATGAACGAAAACCTATTTGCCTCATTCGCTACCCCTACCATAACAGGCCTACCAATCGTTATATTAATTATTATATTCCCAAGTATTCTTTTTCCCACCCCTAAACGAATAATCACCAACCGAGTGGTATCAGTCCAACAATGATTAATCAACATAATCATAAAACAAATAATGAATATTCACAACAACAAAGGACGAACATGAACTCTTATATTAATCTCTCTCATCACATTCATCGGCACTACCAACCTACTAGGCCTATTACCACACACTTTTACACCCACCACACAACTCTCTATAAACTTAGGCATAGCTATTCCACTATGAGCAGGCGCAGTAGTAACAGGCTTCCGACATAAAACCAAAGCCTCACTAGCACACTTCCTACCACAAGGTACACCAATTCCACTGATTCCTATACTAATCATCATTGAAACCATCAGCCTATTTATTCAACCAATAGCCCTAGCTGTCCGACTCACAGCAAACATCACAGCAGGACACCTTTTAATCCATCTAATTGGAGGAGCCACATTGGCCTTAATATCAATTAGCCCAACAACAGCCTCAATCACATTTATCATCTTAATTCTACTAACAATTCTAGAATTCGCAGTAGCCCTAATTCAAGCATACGTCTTCACACTACTAGTAAGCCTATACTTACATGACAACACATAATGACCCACCAGACACATGCATACCACATAGTAAACCCAAGCCCCTGACCTCTGACAGGTGCTCTATCAGCTCTACTAATAACATCAGGCCTAATCATATGATTCCACTTTAATTCTTCCCTATTACTAATCCTAGGCATAACCACTAACTTCTTAACCATATATCAATGGTGACGAGACATTATTCGAGAAAGCACATTCCAAGGCCACCACACAACCATTGTACAAAAAGGCCTACGATATGGCATAATCCTATTCATTGTATCCGAAGTGTTCTTCTTTGCAGGATTCTTCTGAGCCTTTTACCACTCAAGCCTAGCTCCAACTCCAGAACTAGGAGGCTGCTGACCGCCAACAGGAATTAACCCTCTCAACCCCCTAGAAGTACCCTTACTAAACACATCAGTCCTTCTTGCCTCAGGAGTATCGATTACATGAGCACACCATAGCTTAATAGAAGGTCACCGAAAACATATACTACAAGCCCTATTTATTACTATCGCTCTAGGCGTATACTTTACCCTCTTACAAGCCTCAGAATATTACGAAGCACCATTCACAATTTCCGACGGCATTTACGGCTCCACGTTCTTTGTAGCAACCGGGTTCCATGGGCTACACGTAATCATCGGCTCATCTTTCCTGATCGTCTGCTTCATACGTCAATTAAAATTTCACTTTACATCTAGCCATCATTTCGGTTTCGAAGCCGCGGCTTGATACTGACACTTCGTAGATGTAGTCTGACTATTCCTATACGTTTCCATCTATTGATGAGGCTCATGCTCTATTAGTATTAAGCAGTACAGCTGACTTCCAATCAACTAGATTCGGTATCAACCCGAAATAGAGCAATTAATATTATAAGCACACTATTAATCAATACATCCCTAGCCTCCTTACTAGTACTAATCGCATTCTGGTTACCCCAGTTAAACACATATACAGAAAAATCAAGCCCATATGAATGTGGGTTTGACCCAATAGGATCAGCCCGCCTACCCTTCTCCATAAAATTCTTTCTAGTAGCCATCACATTCTTGCTATTTGACCTAGAAATCGCACTACTACTCCCCCTCCCATGAGCTACACAAGCAAACACTATAACACCCATACTAACAACAGCCCTAGTATTAATCCTACTCCTAGCCCTAGGCCTGGCCTACGAATGACTACAAAAAGGACTAGAGTGAAACGAATATAGTAGCTAGTTTAACACAAAATAATTGATTTCGACTCAATAGACTATGATTAATCCCATAGCTACCAAATGCCATCAATCTACCTAAACATTATTATAGCATTCTCCATCGCCATAGTAGGAGTACTAGTATACCGCTCACACATAATATCATCTCTACTATGTTTAGAAGGCATAATACTATCCCTCTTTATCCTAAGCACCCTCATAATTTTAAGCATACACTTTACAATAGCTATGATAATACCAATTATTCTTATAGTATTTGCTGCATGTGAAGCAGCAGTGGGACTGGCTCTGCTAGTCATAGTATCCAACACATACGGCCTAGACCACGTCCAAAATCTTAACCTCCTGCAATGCTAAAATTAATCATACCCACTATTATACTTATCCCTCTAACATGACTATCAAAAAAGAACATAATCTGAATTAACTCAACCACACACAGCATTCTAATTAGCTTAATTAGTCTTTCCATGCTTTTCCAAACAACAGACTCCAATATAAACTTCTCTCTAATATTTTTCGCGGATCCTCTATCAACACCACTTATTATTTTAACAACCTGACTACTCCCACTAATAATCATTGCCAGCCAATCTCACCTTACCAAAGAAACAACAACCCGTAAAAAACTATATATCTCTATACTAATTACCCTTCAAGCACTCTTAATCATAACATTTTCCGCCACAGAACTGATTCTATTTTACATCTTATTTGAAACTACACTAATTCCAACCCTTATCATCATCACACGATGAGGAAACCAAACAGAACGCCTAAACGCAGGATTCTATTTTCTATTCTATACATTAGCAGGATCCCTCCCCCTCCTAGTAATCCTATTATATATACAAAACATAATAGGCTCACTAAACATACTACTCATCCAATATTTTCCCCAAACACTCGCACACTCCTGAACAACCAAACTTATATGGTTAGCATGCATAATAGCATTTATAGTAAAAATACCACTATATGGTTTACACCTTTGATTACCAAAAGCACACGTAGAAGCACCAATCGCAGGATCAATAGTCCTCGCAGCTATCCTACTAAAACTTGGCGGCTATGGTATAATACGAATCACAATAATTCTAGAACCAACTACAACATTCATGTCCTATCCATTCATAATACTTTCCCTATGAGGCATAGTAATAACAAGCGCAATTTGCCTACGACAAACGGACTTAAAATCACTAATTGCATACTCATCCGTAAGCCACATAGCTCTAGTAATTATGGCTATCCTAATCCAAACGCCCTGAAGCTATATAGGCGCAACAGCCCTAATAATTGCCCACGGTCTCACATCATCAATACTATTCTGTCTAGCAAATACTAATTACGAACGAACTCACAGCCGCACCATAATTCTAGCCCGAGGGTTACAAACACTATTACCCCTCATAGCCTCATGATGACTACTAGCCAGCCTAACTAACCTAGCCCTACCCCCTACAATTAACTTAATCGGAGAACTACTAGTAACCATAACAACATTCAAATGATCCAACCTAACCATCCTAGCCCTGGGTCTAAACATACTAATCACAGCCTTATACTCTCTATACATACTCATTACTACACAACGAGGTAAATTCACCTACCATACCTACTCAATTAAACCAACATTCACCCGAGAAAGTACCTTGATGCTAATACATCTTCTACCTATTATACTACTATCAATCAACCCAAAAATTATCCTCGGGCCCCTATACTGTGGACATAGTTTACCCAAAACTCTAGATTGTGAATCTAGCAACAGAATATAAAAATTCTTGTTCACCAAGAAAGAATTGCAAGAACTGCTAACTCTCGCCCCCATACTTAAAAATATGGCTTTCTTACTTTTATAGGATAACAGTAATCCACTGGTCTTAGGAACCAGAAACTTGGTGCAAATCCAAATAAAAGTAATTAACTTAATCCTACCATTTTCTATTACCACCCTCACCATTCTAACCATCCCAATCATATTATCCTACACAAACAAATACAAAAATAAGTCATACCCCCACCACGTTACAACAACCGTGTCATGTGCCTTCATAACAAGCATAATTCCAACCATAGTATTCCTACTATCAAACCAAGACTCCTACATTTCAAACTGACACTGAATAACAATACAAACCATAAAATTATCACTTAGCTTTAAACTAGACTTCTTCTCAATTATCTTTATTTCCGTAGCCCTATTCGTAACATGATCAATTATAGAATTCTCACTATGGTATATACACTCAGATCCCTACATCAATCGATTCTTTAAGTACTTACTACTATTCCTAATCACAATAATAATTTTAGTAACAGCAAACAACATATTCCAACTCTTCGTCGGATGAGAAGGGGTCGGAATTATGTCATTTTTACTTATCGGTTGATGGTATGGACGAACAGACGCCAACACCGCAGCCCTCCAGGCAATCCTATACAACCGAATTGGAGATATTGGCTTTATCTTAACCATAGCATGACTCCTTGTCCACCTAAACTCATGAGACCTTCAACAAATTTTTATACTCAAACCAACCAACTTTCTCCCACTATTAGGTCTACTAGTAGCAGCGGCAGGAAAATCAGCCCAATTTGGGCTACATCCGTGACTCCCCTCAGCTATAGAAGGTCCCACCCCTGTTTCAGCATTACTTCACTCAAGTACTATAGTTGTAGCAGGTATCTTCCTATTAGTACGCTTCTACCCACTAATACAAAACAACCCAACCATTCTGACAATAACCCTATGTATAGGCGCTATCACCACCCTATTTACCGCAATCTGTGCTCTAACACAAAACGACATTAAAAAGATCATCGCCTTCTCAACCTCCAGCCAACTAGGCCTCATAATAGTAACCATTGGTATTAATCAACCCTATTTAGCCTTTCTACACATTTGCACACACGCATTTTTCAAAGCCATATTATTCATATGCTCTGGATCAATTATCCACAGCCTAAACAACGAACAGGACATTCGAAAAATAGGTGGTTTACTAAAAGCAATACCATTTACATCATCATGCCTAATAATTGGAAGCCTTGCATTAACAGGAATACCATTTCTAACAGGCTTCTACTCAAAAGATCTAATCATTGAATCAGCCAACACATCCTACTCAAACGCCTGAGCCCTCTTAATTACACTACTTGCTACCTCATTCACAGCATCATACAGCACACGACTAATCTACTTTTCTTCACTAGGACCACCACGATACCTGCCCCTCATCACCATTAATGAAAATAACCCCAATCTCCTAAAACCAATCAAACGTTTAGCCCTAGGAAGCATTTTCGCAGGCTTCTTGATCTCCAATTATATTCCACCCCTTATCACACCACAAACAACAATACCCTTATACATAAAACTGTCAGCACTAGCCGTAACAATCACAGGATTTATAATTGCCATAGAACTAAACAACATCACACTAAACCTAAAACCAGAATGCCCAAGCCCCCTTCACTCATTCTCCTCTCTACTAGGATACTATCCTAATATTATTCACCGCACAACCCCCTACTACACCTTAACAATAAGTCAAAACCTAGCATCCCTCACTGATATTGCCTGACTAGAGAAACTAGCCCCAAAAAGCCTATCACAAATGCAACTTTCAGCCTCCATAATCACATCCAATCAAAAAGGATTGATCAAACTATACTTCCTATCATTTATCGTCTCAATAACACTAGCTATTATACTAATCATTTAACGACCACGAGTAATCTCAATTACAATAAAAATACTAACAAACAAAGATCACCCAGCTAAAACCACCAATCATCCTCCATAAGTATATAACGCAGACCCACCAACATAATCTTCACGAACAACATCCATCCCATATCCCCCCAAGACAACCCAATCTTCTATATCTTTCAAACCGCAAGAGACCAAACCTACTTCACCATCAACAACTATTCAAACAATTATCGCAACCTCTACTAACAACCCAACAAATAATGCACTCAAAATAACCACGTTAGAACCCCAAGCCTCAGGATACTCCTCAGTAGCCATAGCGGTAGTATAACCAAACACTACCAATATACCACCCAAATAAACCAAAAAAACTATTAACCCTAAAAAAGACCCTCCTAAACCCATAACAATACCACAACCCACCCCTCCACCAACAATCAACCCCAGCCCCCCATAAATGGGAGACGGCTTTGAAGAAAAGCCAATAAAACTAATCACAAAGACTACACTTAATAAAAAAACTATGTATATCATTATGTTCCAGCATGGGACTAACCACGACCAATGATATGAAAAACCATCGTTGTAAATTCAACTACAAGAACTAATGACCAACATCCGCAAAAACCACCCACTCTTAAAAATCGTCAACCAATCATTCATTGACCTACCTGCACCAACAAGCATTTCAGCATGATGAAACTTCGGTTCATTACTAGGCATCTGCCTAGCAATACAAATTCTTACAGGCCTATTCCTAGCTATACATTATACATCAGACACCATAACAGCCTTCTCATCTGTAACCCACATCTGCCGAGACGTAAACTATGGCTGATTCATCCGATATCTACATGCCAACGGCGCATCCCTATTCTTCATATGCCTGTATCTCCATATCGGCCGAGGCTTGTACTACGGCTCATATACTTTTCTAGAAACATGAAACATCGGAATTATCCTATTATTCACTGTTATAGCCACAGCATTCATAGGTTACGTCCTACCATGAGGACAAATATCATTCTGAGGGGCCACAGTAATTACCAACTTGTTATCCGCCATCCCCTATATTGGAACTGACCTAGTAGAATGAATCTGAGGTGGCTTCTCAGTAGACAAAGCAACTCTAACACGCTTCTTCGCCTTCCACTTCATCCTGCCATTTATTATTACAGCACTCGTAATAATTCACCTATTATTCCTACACGAAACAGGATCAAACAACCCCACAGGTATCTCGTCAAACATAGATACAATCCCATTCCACCCGTACTATACAATTAAAGACATCCTAGGTCTAATCCTCATGATCCTGCTCCTAATAACATTAGTTCTATTTTACCCAGACCTACTAGGAGACCCAGACAACTATACCCCAGCAAACCCACTAAACACTCCACCCCATATTAAACCAGAGTGATATTTTCTATTTGCCTACGCAATCCTACGATCCATCCCAAACAAACTAGGAGGGGTATTAGCTCTGGTTTGCTCAATCCTTGTCCTCGCCATTATCCCTCTACTACACACAGCAAAACAACGAAGCCTCATATTCCGACCAATCAGCCAATGCCTATTTTGACTCCTAACAGCCAACCTAATAATTCTTACATGAATCGGAGGCCAACCAGTTGAACACCCATTCATTATCATTGGACAAGTAGCATCTATTTCATACTTCACAATCATCCTAGTCCTGATACCAATTGCAGGCCTAATCGAGAATAAACTCATAAAATGAAGACGCCCTAGTAGTATAAATATTACCATGGTCTTGTAAACCATAAATGAAGAATCTCTGCTTCCTAGGACAATTCAAGGAAGAGGCACTACACTAACCCCACCATCAACTCCCAAAGCTGACATTCTAATTAAACTACTCCTTGAACACTAACATGCACGAATTACATATAAAAATAGCGCTAATCCAGCGCTATTTTAGCGCTATGTAATTCGTGCATACATCTATCTACCCCATACATATCACTATATACTAACTATTATTAATCTTACATAGCACATCCTATGTATAATCACACATACATCTATCTACCCCATACATATCACTATATACTAACTATTATTAATCTTACATAGCACATCCTATGTATAATCACACATACACCTATTTACCCCATGCATATCACACCCCAACAAAACCTACACACAGACATAACGAATACCAAGTTCCAACCGTACACCGATCACCTCCAACCAAAATTCTTACTCACCAACTCCCGAGAAACCAGCAACCCGCCAAACAGGTATCCCTCTGCTTGCTCTGAGCCCATAAACCGTGGGGGTTTCTATACGTGAAACTTTATCTGGCATCTGGTTCTTTCTTCAGGGCCATCTCACCTAAAACCGTCCACTCATTCCCCTTAAATAAGACATCTCGATGGACTTATGCCATATTAAACCGTGACCTTGCATCCCCTTATCTGTCATACATTTGGTACCTTTTTTTTTGGGGGGGGGGAAATCGCACCGACTCACCTATGGCCTACGCCGGCCTCGACGCAGTCAATTAACTTGTAGCTGGACTTCGAATGCATGTGATTTACCCGCATGCACTGAATTCATGGTATTATTCAGTCAATGGTCGCAGGACATAAAAATTTTTACGCCTTCCGCGCATACGCATACGCATACGCATACGCATACGCATACGCATACGCATACGCATACGCATACGCATACGCATACGCATACGCATACGCATACGCATACGCATACGCATACGCACAATTTACTATATACTATTTTCCTATTTCCAAACCYCCCCCTACCCCCCCCGCMACCAAAGACCATGCACTTTTTTAAGTTTNNNNCCCCGCAACCAAGCCAAAACTTAAGTATCACCTTTAACCTTGTCAAACCCCAAAAACAAGACAGCAACACTAAAATCTACACAGCTCGGCAAGTTAGTCCCCACACATATTTATATACTATACACACAACCCACCCAAACTTATACCTTCACTAAAWATAGAACTGAACACACATTTATACTTCTTTATCACAACTTACACCAAAAACAGAATTAAATTTATATATCAAAATACTTGCCATAATTTTTTTTGATTTTTCACTGGAAAAATAGAATTAAATTTACGCATAAAAATTTTATCGTAATTTTTTTTTATTTTTTTTCCAGTGAAAAAAAGACTTAAATTCACGCATTTAAATTTTATCGTAATTTTTTTTTATTTTTTTTTTTCACTGGAAAAATAGAATTAAATTTACGCATAAAAATTTTATCGTAATTTTTTTTTATTTTTTTTTCCAGTGAAAAAAAGACTTAAATTCACACATTTAAATTTTATCGTAATTTTTTTTTTCACTGGAAAAATAGAATTAAATTTACGCATAAAAATTTTACCATAATTTTTCCAGTGGAAAAACAGAACTAAAGTAATACATAGAATCTCTATAGCAAAATTTTTCCGATTTTCTTTACCGAATAATAAATTTAAACTCACATA